ACTCAGTAACGTGGCCAGTAAGTCAGCAGGCAGGCAGATATTATTAACTGCTTGAAGTCGGTAAGGCAAGGAAGGCTGGTTTCAGAGCTCGATAAAGCAGACGAAGACTTCCAACGCATATAGGTAACTAACCGCCTGTTATCCCGGAAAGTCGAATCGCAGGCCCTTATAGCTTATAGGGGCGCCCTTTTTATTAAGACTAATACGGTCAGTATGGCAAGCTAACTGCTGGGAGAACGGTTAGTGTACCGACAACTGAGGAAGGCAGTCCAGGTGGCATAAAAGAGAGGTAATCTAATGAATGCTCGGATGCAATGCCGCTTGATTAAGGTAAGTAAGTTAAACGACTATTGTATGAGGATTCGATCACAGTCCCTGTGTAAACGCAATCTCATTCTCAACTTCCTATGCCCCACGAGGTTTGTTCGGCTTAAACCTTCTCATAACTCAAGTTTTGACCCTAAAGCGAAACCATCAAAGTTCCATCTGCTCACGATACGTAGAGCCGACCGCCGGCTGGCTTCCAACCGGGTTAGGAAGTTAGAAGTCAGAAGTCAACAAAAAAAACAAAAAAAAACTCGATCTCAGTGTCCACCTTAGTGTAAACACTTCTTTGTTTAAGGCGGGACTTCCCTTTTTGGAGCGGAGATTCCACATGCAATGTCGGTGACCTGGAGAATAGGGTTAGGCACTGGGTAGACATGAGATCAGACTAGCCAGCAAAGGTACCATCCGAAGGCCACGACGACAGACACGCTTTAGATAGAAGGTCGTCAGCTAGACCCAGTATGGCTTCGGAGGTACACTAGAAGGCAAGTAGCAAGAGCCCCGAGAAAGCGAGAATTTCCGAGGACTAACGGCGCAGTATAACACGGAACAACGTATGAGCGTAAGCTATAGGAGGGCAGCAAAGGCAAGTCAGCGGCTGAAAAGGTCAACCAATAGACCAAGCGCCAGAGTGAGGGACAGCTAGCCAGATAACACGAAAGGAAGAAAAAAAGCTCTGTTCAAAATGATCGGGAGTAATGAGAGAATGCCGAGTAGAGTGGATAAAGTTGAGTGATCATTGCTTGGAGACCCGATGGATGGGAGTCTCCCCCATAGGAGCGAACTCATTCCCACATTCGTTAGCCGCAAAGCTAGAAACGGCAGCGACTCCCCGGTTGGTCACTTTTTAAGGTATCTCAGGTGATCTTTTACCCCTATTCATGGCTGACCGCGTACATCAATGTCTCCCCACTAATTAGGCGGACGACAGGACTAGTGTCGCACAACGCCAATACCCTACAGAATGCATAGCCCAAAAAGTAGACTATATGTACCGATGAAAGTCACAAAGGTCATAAGCCTGACGAAAAAGGGGCAAAGCAAGGGTTGTTGGCAATGCAACATCAGTTGGCATATAACAAAGGACCAGTGAAAGCCAATGACGGAGCTTACCAGTAAGATATATCTATATATACCTACCTAATTTCGCTTCTTCTTGAAGCCTATTTCGAGACCAGGAGTTAGATGAGGGAAGACAATCACAATCTCGCTCAACAGAATGCGAGTATCCAGAACCTGAAAAGGTCACACTGGTAGTTGTAGAGCTCAGGATGTCAGCTGGGTTCCAAACCTTCCTGTCCAAACAAAAACAGCGAGAATCAAGCCACGAATGAGGTAAAAGCTGCTGAATGAATGAATGAGACAGCTTGATAAAACCAATGCATCAGGGCTAGGCTGACGATGTCTGTCTGGCGTACCTAATCTTTGTATAGGGCGCGTGCTACTCATGACAAATGCATTAAGTTATCCTATCATAATAAGCCATACCTATCCAACAAATAACAAGAACCTTAACATAAGAACATAAGTAAGTACGCTTAGATGATGAGCCTATTCATTAATAATGAAATTAAGCGAGGCCTTTCGAAGTGCTGTCAGCTCAGGATGCCTAGAGCCGCACAACGAGTGGTTTCCAACCGCGCAAGGAGGTTGTTGGCAGATAGGAAAGGCCAAGATCCGAACTTGACGTCCCAAGGAGTCTCTGTTCATCTTCGTTCAAGGCAGGACGCATTTGACCCCAATGTTACAGTGGCTCTAGCTAAGGCTTCCAGCGGTCTAGATAAGACGCAGGACTCTCAATTGAGATAAGCTAAGACTATCCAACAAGGACTACCTACGAGGGCAGCAACAACAACCCAGCCCGAAAGACAAAGTCTATGGCCAGAACTCTGAAGGCGGCGGAAGATCGTTCGAAAGCGAGTAGCTAAGACCCCGATAGCGCCGGCGAAAGCATCAAGAGAACAAGGTAGAAAGAAAGACAGGATGGCGTTGAAGGTGTATAAGCCAAGCCAAAGGACGGCGACAAGGAAGATGGCAGGCAGCCATTAAGAAGAAGACAGACGGCCAGTATACTGACAGACAGACTGAAGTAACGAACGCAAGCCAGAGGGTGGAGGAAAGCTAAAAAAAGAGAATGAGTGCACGGCTTCCGCTCCAGACTCTTTATTTTATTAAAGGTAGGTATAGTTGAAGGGCTGACGCCTAAACCTCGATAAAGTATCTTACAGAGAGTCGAAAAAATCGCTCCATACTATGTTCCGGGGTTTGCCCAACTATGACTTAACGAGAGTCTATCCAGCCGGGTGCGCTTCATCTCATATATATGCCCGCTTCGTAATTGAATGTCAGCCTTTCATTGGTTGGGTGTCCGATGAGACCAGAGTCGAACCTAACCGTTGAGCCCGAGGGTTGTGTATGTACCCCACTGGGTAGAACAAAGGGTCGTAGTTAAGCATACAGAGAAAAGGGATATAAGCCTTCGAGCAGGTAGAGGGTCAACCCGGCTAGCACGCTAACTATAACATTCAACCATCAAGGTCCAGCCAAAAAGAGAGGGTCGAAGGCTCTATCTCAGAAGGGCGGCGAAGGGAACCTATAATGCGGGTATCCAGACTCGAGAAAGCAGGAAAAGCCATTCCAGGAAGATCGGTAACTGAAGACCGGATAATATGGAAGTATGAGCGCAGGCTTTTGGACTGCTGCGAAAGCGAGCCAGCAGCTGGAGGATCAGAAAGTAGGCCGGCCGAATGAGGGAGAGCCAAGCCAGAGGATAAATAAGAAGGCTACGTCTTAAAAAGGATGGATGGAGGGGTGGGATCCTGTGTGACCATGAAAATAGTTGTTATTCCAATACATAGAAAGACGATGGGAGTCATTCCATAGGTTAGTTTCTTTCTCCCATTATTTCAATGCCCCGTTAGAACAGCTAAGCCCGCCTCGTTATTCTATTCGGATATATTCTAAAGTCTGCACGTCACCTTTACCGCTTGCCGTTTAAGGGAATAGGAGGGAGGGAGTCTGAGAGCTATGAGTCGACGAGAAGGTTCTATTCCCTCTTTGTCCCAATACCTTATCCCTCCGAAAGAAAATGCTAATGCCAACTAGACTTTCTAGCTAATGTAGCTGAATGAGAAAGCCTCTCTGTTAGGGCTCGCCCGGGATCTAAGCGGATTGAAGTTAAGAAACGACTCCCTTCACTGCAGGCCAACGAAAGTTGTCAGTTGTGGACCTTGACTTGGAAGCTAGGGGGAACTGTCTAAGATAGTGGCCGTCCAAAAGCCAAAAGGAGAAAGCGAAATAAACTTCAAGCTATGGGTTAAGTTGTCGAATAAGATCCCGCTTAATTGGCTAAGCGAACCATGCTTCGGATATCGCTCGGAGCAAGGCCAGTCGCTGGATTAAGACTAACAAACCGACCATTCCTTATCAAAGGCCCAGCAAGAGACGTCACTACGTACCTCGGCCTCAGGATGAACTCCGGTGTTGAGGCCCGAAGACTGGAAATTAAACCCCTAATAACAATAACAAAGTTGATTTTCAACCTACTAAGTCAACTCAAGGAAGAAAAGCAAATAAAGATGTAATAATAATCAAAAGGAGAACAGAATGCCAGACGAGTAGAAAAGCCAGAGAAAGCCTAAGCCAAAATGTTGAATAGTAGGAGACGGGTATACCGCCCGGAAACTTTGAGTTGTCCCCCCTATATAGTAAGTTGTAAGTTGTTCAGTCTTTCCTTCTTATGCAACACGGCTAGAGCAGCTGTGGCCGAACCCTTGTAAAATGAAAAGGTAACAACTTCTCTATATTAACCAAACTTGTATGACCGACCGGTAGGCAAGATCTACGAAGTTCTATCGGCAATCCGGTTGTATGTAGGTGGGCCGACCCCAGTAAAGGCTTCCAGCCAAAGGAAGGAATTGGACGACAGGGGAAAACGAAGTCCCGACGTCCCAATGTGTATGCAAGCATTGGTTGGAAGAAGAGGGCTGGAGGAAGATAATGCCATGCCCCTATCCCTTCAAACAAAGGCTGTGCGATACAGGTTGATGTGGTAGAGCTGGACCTCAACTTCCCGGTTTGGAAGATTGGTTCATCGAGCCCTCAAGAGGATAAGTCTAAAGCTGGTGCCTTCCCCGTAGGGTCGATAGTTCGAGATGGGGAAAAGAAGGCTGGGAGAGTCGAGGCATGAAACACTTTTCTATGATCCGGTTATTTCCAAGTACGTATCATCCGCTGCGTTATCCACTGCTTCATCCGCCGTCTCTGCGGCCGCCAAAAGCCTACCCTCTATCGGATATTGAGTGGGTTGACCCGGGAAGAGATCCGGACGAACCTTCCAACAAGCAGAATAGAAGTTGACCAGTGTGCCATCTCTGTGGGAGACTGCTACCCATAAGGCCATCTCGGGCATGGGAGGGAAAGGCGGCGGACAACCGACTGAACTGGGGAGCCTAAACGGCATTGAGGATGAGTCCACGGTCGACAAACGGCTTCTTAGGTTTCATGTAGTGTAGTCAGGTTTCATTATGGATCGGTCGACTTGTCACGATTGATTGCTCACACACAATTAGGTTAGGCAGGCTGACGGAGGTGATCTGAATCGCTATCGATACGATGCGGGGCGGATTTGCTGACCGTAACGAACTTGACTCTGCCCCTGCTTAAAAAGAAGGCGCTAGCGCCGGGTGGAAAACCATTCTTCTACGTTGGAGTCTAATAGCACAGTGTGTGGATAGTGAGGAACGATCAAACTATGTATGGGGGCCGGGCCTACCTACCTTCCCTTGCTCGTAAAGCTTCGATGGATGGGCTGGTTCGTCTGGGAATAAGCTAACCCCTCATCTATAAAGGAGAATCACTTCGTGTAACTAGCCTTAATTAACGGACATCAACGTTTCAGAATCCGGATTTTAAGGAAGAAAACAGGCCTTCAGACAAAATGAATATATAAGAGAGAAACCTGATAAGGAACTAACGCCATAACTGACTTATAGAAACACTAACCGTTCCACCCCGCCCTAAGAAAGCTTCTCTTAGGATAAGCCCTCGCTTCACTCGACTTAAAGGGACTTCCAGAGTCCCAAGGAAGACTAGTGAACGACTTAAGGAAAGGAGAACAACTAAGAAAACTCTTTTCTCGGTATGGATAGTGACGATGCTTCCCTTGTCAGGGAACTTGAGGCACTAATGCTATGTCGAAGAGATTGCCCTAGCTTGATGAAGCCAAGGTCTTCCGAGCAGTAGGTTGAAGGTTGCCTTGATATCGAGCACGTGGAACTGCGTCATGAGACTAAGTGGACCCTGACGACGGAACGGAATTAGACCTAAGTAGGCGCGTTTAGCCCTGGCAGTCCTCTTGGAGTTGTCGTAGGCTCGTATCGACGCCGTAGACGGAGTGAGGAGAGATTCCTTCAATCCGAGAGCATGGAACGTCGAGAGAGGACATATGTTGAGTGCAGCTCCGGTATCGATCAGCGTCTTCGGGATCGAGTGATCTTTGAGGAAGACGGCGATGTGGAGAGCTTTGATGTGGGACCCATCGATCCCTTTTGGTGCATCAGCTTCTGTAAAGGTGAGAGCGTTGATTGAGGCCATCTGCTCAACAGCTCCCTGTAATTCTTCTGGAGTCAATGTATCTTTTACTTCCTGAAGGAAGTTCAAGAACAACTCCTTATGCTTGGGAGAAGTCTTCCACAACTCAAAAATAGAGATCTGAGCTGGTAGCTTGCTGAGATGACCAAGGAGGTCACATATTCAGACTGTGGAACTGCCTTCTTGCTTTGATCTGGAGCAGCTTCTTCTTGGCTCTCAGGTTGAGAAGCCCTTGGATAGATCCTTGCATAGTCTTTTCCTGTTCGAGTAGCTAGAACCTCGGTCGGCCTAGTCTTCTCTGTAGGTGCGTCGGTGACCTCGATCAGCCTCTTTCTGGAAGTAGAGGATGAGGGGTCTTTTGGAACTTCTTCGGCTGATGGCTCGCTTCGGGTGACTCGAGGAGCAACCTTGATGTAGTCGACTTCTCGAATCTTCTCTTTGGATGGCTTGATGTCGATGCATAATGGCTTGCTTGGACGAATCTTCTGAGGAACCACCTCGTCGATCGGGTTGGAATCGTCACATGCCTCGCAGACATACAACTTTTCCTTCCCCTTCGAGGAAGTGCGCTTGGATGGGCGCAAGATGATCTCGATCGACTTGTGATGAGGGCGACTCTCCTGAGGAATATCCTATTAGTAATAGTAAGGATTCGAGTCATCATACTCTTCAACCGGCATCACTTGCGGTGAGATCGATCGGCGCGATTTCTCCTTTTTCGGTGGCGGAGCGACCTCTTTTGATAACTTAGAGGGCTAAACGCGCCTTCTTCTCCGGCTAGAAGCGATTCGAAGAACCTTCTCATGATCTCTACTTTCCCTGAATGATATCGAGGGTGAGAGGGAGGTTCATCGACTTCGAGCGCGTTGATAGGGATCCCCTTGGAACCAGATGCATGATCAGGGAGAGGATCCTTGAAGATTCTCATGTTGGCGTTGCTGCCCTGTGGGGTCTTCCATTTTTCGACTCCCGGAAAGCGAATCTCATCGGAATCGATGAGTCTTTGAACAAGAGCTCTTAGAGTCCAACACATGTCGGTCGTGTGACCGTGATGTCGATGGAACTCACAGTGGAGATTCTTGTCTCAATTTTCTGGTAAAGGTTACCACCGGAACGTGATGATATCTTTGATTTGAGGCAGGAGTGAACTTAGGGATATGGGTAGGGGAGGATAATCCGGAGTTGCCTTTGATTGGGACTGTTGCCCTTTCTGCCCCCATAATCATAAGGAACTCGAGCATCTTGGTTACGCCTTCGACGATCATCGGTTTGCGGAGGACGACGATCGTTGTCAGGGGTCTTCTGAGATAGGTTCCGTCCAGATTGCTTCTGATCAGGAAGACGGACCTCAACGGCACCCATTTTGGTTTCTTCTTCCATGGTAACTGCGTTGGGAGTGGCAGCTGCCTTGGTAGTCTTCTTCCTAGCCTGAGAACTTGATGGAGGCAGGTTGGTGTGGCTTTTGAGATAAGTGGTGAGTGCACTGGGAAGAAGGAAAACCAAGCCTGATAGCTCACCAAGCCAAGCGTTATCGCTAAGCGGAGTCCAGGGCGGCGATCAAGCCCCTGAGCCTTAAGGTTACATATGCTATTTCCAAACAGCTATGATCTTCGACCTCAGAATAAGAAGAACGGGGAAAAGCTGCCAACAGGCCAAGGGATAAAATAATAAGCATACGAATCAGAGGCAGGCTGAGAAGAAGACGATGTTTCAGCCGTAGAAGCTCTTTCAGAAGGCCTCTTCTTGATTTCGAATTGATAGATAGTAATCATCCTCAAGTGAATGAAAATGAGCAAGGACTTTCTCTCCTATGGGAGTTTTTTTCGTGAAATTGAGAAAGACCTCCTTTTTCGCATAAATTCTTACTGGACCACCTTCACGCTCTTGCTAACTTAGAGATCAAGGTACCTCATGTTAATCTTAGTCTTCCAATAATGCGCCTGAGAGATCGGATCTGAGGCATTTGGGCTTAAACAGCGCCTGGGGTGGGTCCGTCCTTCCTCAATCAAAGAAGCTTGAGCTGAACGACCGAAAAAGAAGATACGATTTGACTATGCAATTATAAGTTGCTACTGTCTTGCATGTGCTCACGGACGTGGATTCTTTCCACCAACAAGCGCTACCTTTCCTTCGATAGTGGACCGTGAGAGTGGGCAGGGCCTTCCCGCGGGCTAAGTTACCATGGATTCCCAAAGATGAGTCTACGTATATATAGCATAGCACAAGACGGTTTCAGACTAAAGGGCGTGCACCAGCCTGATCGCTTCTTGCTAATCCTGCCTCTAAAGAGCAGTAGCGGGCAAGACGACTTGATTAACAAGATGATTGAGAATGCTTTCCCTACACTAATGAATGAAGGGAATGGAGCTCTTGGTCTGAGCCTGGTGGTTCGGGCATGGATTGTGATGGATCTCCGGGCGTGGAAGACTTGGGAAGGGAGAGCGTACGGCTAGCATAGGGAAGGCCCATATGAAACGTTCCGTACCCACTGTCAAATCGGATTGAGAAAAGCTCAAACTATAGATCCAGAGCGTAACCCGGTAGATGATACGAAGGTAGAAGCACCAGCTGTAGACCCAGCGGTAGCATAAGTGGATCCAGATCGACTAGTAGCAAACAAAGCCAGTTGATGGAAGGGATGTAGCTGGTGTTATAGATGCTAGGATAACTCTCTGGTTGGGTCAATTCCCCGCTGATCAGAAGATAGCTCTCACCCCGTAAATCTAGAAAAAGGCCTATTTCTGCATATTTTGAGACGGGGGAAAAGCTGCTCGACCTTTCCTCACTAGTGAGAAACTTGGTTCCTCGGTCCAGTGATCGCTACGGGAAGGCAATTTATGCAGGAGGGGATTCAGGGGAGGGCTCCTAAACCGGTTTTTTGTCTTAGGCCTGTTAATCCAAATCATGGAAAACCCTACTTCGGTTTTGGATCATTCCACAACAAACGCTTATTCGGAAGGCATCACTCTTCCGAAAGTAGGAATGGGAAGGTTGAGAAGCTCGATACGGAGGTTTAGGATTCCGTTGGAAGGGGTAGAGCGGAGTAACAGATGAAATGGCACGCTTTTTCCTCGCTCGTATATATTCCTCCCGGGTCGTTCCGCCCATGAACCTCCGCAGATCGTCGACCAATTTAAGGTATCTGTGCAGCAACAAAAGATCTTGTTGTGCGTGTCTCACCGAGAAGAAAAGATTTGCCCATTCCGAAGAACCACTGGTGAGCAACATGGTGAGGAATAGTAAGGGCCTGCTTCTCATAGGTCAACTGCTTCACTACTACTGCGACAACTTATCATCATTCCCCCTTATTTATACATTGGGGGTGGGCGAATATACCAGACCGAAGGGTTCTTTTGGGTAAACGAAACTTATAGCACCACTTATCAATAGAAGTGGTAGGAGGAAGTGGATATATATTTGTGGTAGCACGAGCAATGGATAGGCAAGAACGATGGATGGACACGAACAAAGGATAGGAGATATCAGTCAGGGAAGAAGGGGTCTCCCGAGAGCCGTTCCCTCCCTCAGAAAAAAAGTACATATGGCCGAGCAGCGGTCTGTTCTCTAGTCGATTGTGTCCGAATAGCATACATTCGAACGAGTTGGGTTCCAAACCTGAGCTTAAAACGGAAGGTCGCTAGGATGAGCAAACGGAATACAAGAAGGAAACAGGAACCTCCGGAACAAGCAAAATATAGGCACCGGCACAGACAGAAGTCATAGTAAAGCCTGCCGGGAACACCAAAGGATCGCTTCTAATATCAATAAAGCGGTACCTCTATTTATATAGGATACGACCTCTATTTCTAATAGAAAGAGAAATGGTCGCAGTGCGTCCACCGCTAATCCCGCTCTTCCGGGCCTCGTCAGGAGCCGAGCCGGATCTCTCTATCACTTAGGGAGGCTCTCTTGCGAGAAGACTCCAGCCTGACACTGCGCTTCCGGACCTTTCCATTGAGTTCCACTTGGCGTCCTTTCGGGGACGGGCTTGTAACCATAGCTGTTTATCTTCGTTGGGCTTGAGGGGAATAAATAATATGAATTGGAGGGTGGGTCCTTAACACCAAACTACCTTCTCTTCTAATCCTGCTATGAAATATAGATTTTCAGGCGAAATTCCAAGGTAAGGTTTTGAGCCAATCAAGTAAGCGAGTACCTGTATTCGTCCCTGCTGTCGCAGGTGATGAAGTAGTAGGAGTCAGAAAGGGTTAGTGATTTTCATTTCCTTCAAACCTGGTGATAATGTGAAATCAAGCTTCAGAGTCAACAGAGTCAAACGGAGCCGAGTACTGATCAAGAGAGCTACTATCCATAAGCAGCTGGGAAGAGACCAAAACTTGAGCTGATCAAGATGTGTTCCAAACCTGCAACTCACATGAGCAAGATGCATTCCAAACCAACCTGAGCTGATCGTGTCGACCAACAACAGAGCCTAGCGGCCGACCCAGAGCTGAGCAACCGGCTGAGAAGAGATGAAGCTAGACTATAGAGGTGTATAAGCATCCTGATTGGTTGTCCTTCTTGTATTGTAAACGAGAAGAAAGGAGTTGTTAACGCTTCGCTCACGCGTGAGAAGTCTGACTGCAGGTACTTCTTTTGGGTAATAAAAGATCCCTTGGTCATCATTGCCCGTGTTCGGACCGGAGTGTCCTACTGCTGTGTTGACGAAAGTGCTTGCGCGAATGAATATCGTGATGAACCGGCACGGAAAAGATCTATTTTATTTGACTAGCGGTGGAGGTAGTACAAATTGAATAGTCAACAAGTCAGTGAAGCTTCTATTATTAGGGACAGGTTTCCCAAGAAAAAGAATCCGAAATGCTATCCTACCCACTAACCTTTCCTGGTAGGAAACGCTATAATATTACAATAGGAAGATGGTGCCTTCACTCACTAGAAAGAGTGGGATTTTCATCGCCATAGTTGGGCAATGTAAGGTGGATACACCTACCGTCCAGTCGATCGATCGCTGTCGTTGTAGTCATTCTATATCCTCACCTTTCGGCTCGGAGAGCTTGTACCTTGATAATTGAATAGGAACCACTGATAGATTCGTGTTGGTCGGTGCTGCAGTGCAGGAAGTTTTTTGATCGGAATGTGTTCGAGACAATAAATAGGCAAAGCCGGCTCTTTGATGAATGCCTTTTCGGGAAGTCAAAGGCTGAAGATTGGAGTTGGAAAAGCGGAAGCTAAGGGCTGAATAAGAAGTGAATAAGAGGATAGTGCATCAGTGGATCTCCTGGGATCAGCAGACGGTCTTACTAGCGATGAGTAAACAAAGTCGCTAGGAAAGCTATAGATAGGTATCAAGGCACAACCGAACTGACAAGTAAGTTTCGAGGACCTCCACCTATTAAGTTAAGAAGAAGAAAGGCTATGCTGATTGTATTATGAGGAGGTCGACCTGTTAATAAGAAGATCGAGTGCTAGTGCTATTAAGCCGAGGTTTGATAGTCAGCAACTCCTTTTTTGTTTAGCCGCGTAAATACCACCGAGTAATGAAAGAGATCCGAAAAAAGACCACCAAGTCGTGATGAAGCAGATCTGATCCAAGCATCCTGGGCGAAGGCCTACCCTGAGACACCAGAAGATTCACCAGGGTTTATTTCAACTAGGGCTCTTTACACGTCAGTTCGAGCCTACAGCTGTCTCAACTTAATGAACTGGACCTTCTCTATACGCAAATCATGCCCTATCATGATGAGTCAACAATCCCAATCGTGAAGTTCCATTATAGCAATCAAATTATCAAACTGAAAAACCGTCGAAGCAACCAGAGGGGCCCTCCCCCATTAATAGTCTTAACTAAGGGCTTTAGCTGAAGAGAGTACCAAGGACTCTGAAACAAGGCTGGCGAGCCTACACAACTACCTTAACCAACCTGTCCTGAATTGAACCTATCTTTTCTATATGCATTTCATGTTCCATCCCAGGTGACGCAACAATCTATCAAAGAAGCAATCCGTCACAAGACATAAAATGTAAATATCAACTGTTGGACCAGATTTAGTTGGTTTGTCAATCACGAAGCTCCAGTATCGCAACCAGTTACAAACTTCGAAGTGGGACCAAGGTTCTCAGATGGACGGTACACAGGGAATGGAACGAGGTGCTTTGTCTCAAGAAACATCTTGCGATGTCAAAACCATCTAAGGGATCAGTCCGGAGTCTGAAGCCAATGCTGCCAGGCAGGAAGAGTATAATAGGAAGATTCCCAAGTGAGACGGGGAGGAATCGCTCGATCTACCGAAAACGAATCCTTGTCGGAGTAACCATCTATAGCGTGTTTTTGGCTTGTCAAGCCGTTCTCCCTCAGAACTTGACTTTGAATTCGATCAGTTAGATGAAATACCGTGATTTTAGGCATAGACCCGGGTTTCCCTTCTGTGAGATAAGTCGACAAGTTCACTCGTTGCATCGGCATAAGGGCGACCTTTTAGTCTACCCAGTCATATCGAGGAGGCGGTGTTCACTGGTTCTTCTCCGTAATCGTAATGTACAGGTCCAAGTATGCGCTAAACCCGGACGGAATTGCTGACCTTTTGAATGGATTAGAAACACATAGAGCAAGCACGAGCACGCAGGATACTAACATGAAATTTTGACAAAAAAGAAGGCCATTCTCAGTATTTATAAACATAGAGCAAAAAGCTGTTTGATAGAAAGTTGGATACGTTTGATAGTATGAAACCTTTAACCGAATAGGGCGCCAAGCCAGCTTCCACTTGTGTTTCCTGGGCCGGTTGACCCTTTACCAAACCAAATAAGACAAGTCCCACCTCAAAGGCAAGTTCCTAACTCAGAAACCTAAGCAAAAAGCGCAAGTGGGGTGTATCTATAGTCGGCTTTGCCGCTTCACAGCTCCACAATCCCGCTTTATCTAAAAGAAGCTTCGCAAAGTGCACTATCAGTTCCCTTCGTACGACAGGGCCCCTGCCATTCTTCCCTCTATGGAACCTGGTCGAATCCTCAACTACGTTATAATAAGAGGTCTTGGCAATCTGCCCAATATCGTATAAAGCTGCTGCTACTTCGTCCCCTTCCTTGCCTGCTTCAATCAATCGTATTTCCTTCGTGAAAACGGAAACGTACTTTATTAAATTAAGGATGATGCCTGTGCCCTGCCGAGTGAAGGAGAGATTGTCGTACTTATGGGGATCCAAAGTGACTAGCCCTGGTCTGGGAGTCCTGAGAATACTGAATACGAGGTATCATTTAGTATCTGTTGACCGGACTAGTCTCGTCCCATCTGGGCTGTTTGGCTGACATATAAAAAGGGTAGGATTCCGTTCCCGAGGGGGTGAGGCTGCCGCGCTTGGTACGGTGAGTTGCTAGCTATGGATCAAAGAGAAGGGCGTATGTGAGATCCATTCCGGTTCTTGATGCCCCTAAGGCAAAAAAAGAGCTAAAGAAATGTTCTAGTCAAGTTGAGAGCTAGAGAGAGTAGATGATACGTCCAAGGGTGAAGCTAAGGCTTCTCTGGCCACTAGGGAGTCATCAAAGTCTGAGTCCATACATTTGCTAGCTAATACTGGATCGTCAAAGACCTGATTCTATTTCTTAATACCTTCCGTCTCTCTCCTCAGGGATCTAATCCGAACTCCTTCCCTCACTTCGTTCATGATAGTCGGTCGAGTGGCCACTCTTCCCCTTTATAGTGGAGTTTCGCCTCTTTCCTTGGCCTTCTCTTTTGAGCTTCTTGTAATCAAGCGCGAATCAAATGAACCTCCATCCTATCTATGGGCCTGTACCTAAACTCTGAAAGCGAGAACCTCTATTGTCGTCCCACATTCCGAAATGAAAGAAAGCAGTAACTCTAATTCTGTTTATCTTCTTAACAGTAGAGCCACTCCCATTCCTCTCGCTTTCAGCGGACAGGCCGAGAAAATGAGTACGCGTGACACCAACTTTCTCATCTGTACGCCTCTCCCTTCCACCCTCCCTTAGTAGTGGCCCTTTTCAAGCAAAAAACACGGGTTTGGGCTTGCCTACATTTCCAACTGGCGAAGGGCAGGTTGGGAGCTGGGAAGAATACGAATCTTGCAAGAGGTGCCATCCTGACCTGGAGGAGGTAATGGGGAAGCTGCTGGTTCAACCGACCGAGGGGAAGCTGCTTGCTGACTTATACTCAATTGAAGGGTCAAGTATTAATCAAATAGTTCTGTTGTTGCGCCCCATATCCTAGTAAAGTTCGAACCGTTTCCAGAGCGAAGGATTTCGATCTTAGACTGAAAAATGAAGCGCATGAACTAGCCCTATTGACCTAAAAGGTCAGCCCCAGTCAGTGCAGTCTGGATCTTTATGATTCAACTTCTCTTTCACTTTTCTTTGCGAGCTAGCCCGGTGCCCAGCTCTTCTCAGAACCCAGGAAAAAGACTAAAAGCTGTCTCTTGAGCTCTCCGCTCCTCTCCTTGCCCTTAGTGATTAGTGAAGCGAGTGGCTTCCGCTCCTTCTTAATTGATTGCTAAATCTTAATCGAATTGCCATGCTCTAATCAAGGAGCGACCAATGAAAATAGAGTTACAAGTTCTAGGGCGAAGGACTCTGATCCTGGGTTTTTGAACATCAAGCTTGTGGACAGGCCTCTCTCTTCCTTCTTGCTTCACACCTGCTATTGACCCAATTAACTAAAGAAACCAGCCAAGCAATGGCCTTGTTATTTATCAGGGGTGTGGCTATGCCGTGTTCTCGGTGTATGCGTGAAGTGAATCTTCTATACCGTCCATAGTTTGCGGGCAATTCGTCTTCATGCATTTTGGACCGTTGTCGCTGGAGATTGCACTTAGTGCTAGGCTTCCGCTGTCGGTCCGGCCCGGATGCTGAAACTTAACGTACTTTGGTTAGTCATTCTGGTTGTATCGACTTGCGTCTGTCCCTCTGTTTCTGATCCTTTCAAGCATAGAATGAAGCGAGTGGGGATTGCCGGGTTTCAGCTGGTTTCTGTGCTCTTAGGTTCGATCTCTTCTAGGGCCAACGCGCCTATTCTATTACATTCCTTTCCCTTTCCCCTTCTTGGGTGAACCTGTCCCATTGCCTGAATCCAGGAATGGTGATTTCTCGTCCTGACATGGGTTACCCTCCCTAAACGGGTTGAATGGAACATGCCTAGGGCAGAGAAAGGTAAGTTTATCTAGCTCGAACGGCAAACACCTTAAGATAGGGCACTTCGTGGCTGAAACGGCTCTATTTTCACTATGCTCCACCGTTAGAGAAGACAGAAAATACATGCATATAGGCAAACCCCACGAACAACTAAACCATCTGTTTCGGGAGCTACAAGGAGGAAAAAATAGGATTCGGATGAAGAATAAGAAAGAGAGAACGATGCCGAGGCTGAAGTCGAAACCTACCTAAGTCGAAGTTCAAGGTAAAGCAGGTGTTTATGTCTTAGAATAGAGAACACCAAGTGAAAGAGCTGCCATCTGAAACTTGAGAAGAGGGACGAACTACTTTGATTGAGTCTTGCAGACAAACCGAACTCGCGGAGATTAAAATGAGAGAAAATAGAAAGGCGCTTTTTCCACCTTTTTCAGAGTGGAGTTATTCTTAGTCGAAATCACTCGAACCTTTCTCATATCTTTGTGTTTCCTGTGTCCTCAATTGTCCTGTTTCCTGGCTCGCTAGCTTGCTTGCTTGATCAAATCCACGGAACGGACGGACTTCCCGGCAAAGAAAAGGATAAAGAGTGATTATTTACGTTGCAAGCAAACAAGCAACGGCTTTCGCGCTAGGGGGTGCTCATCCACATACTATTGCTACCTTGTTGTTACGAACAAACGACCAAGCAAACGGAGGCGAAGCGCTAGCAGGCTACCCTGACTTGAAAAGTAATAAAACCTGACTACCGCACTTTACTAGTAGGGGCGCAGAAAAAGAAAATCAAGGGAAGACTTTGAGAAAGCTTTTGAACTCCAATTTCTGTACTAAAATTATGACACACTGAGATTCTGGTTAGATGGCGGCCGTTCATAGAGAGAGGTAGCGAGACTGACCGCTGCTGGGTGGAATTATCAACTAAGTGAATGTTCCATGCAGACTGTATCCCCCGGTAAGGCAGATCTATCGCAGGGAGAGGTCTTTTTCTTAGCCGAATATAAAGTTATGTCAAGGTGCGTTCCACGAGAGGCTATTCACAAGATCTTTAAGCTGATTGAATAATTGGCAGGGGAAAGGGAATCTTCTTCCGGGCCTGGTGATCCTTTTGTCCGCCTTGGGCGGAGAGGAATAGGGATTGGGTATTTTTACCTTTCCAGGCTCCAGCATGCTCAGCCTTGTGGGAGTCCGTGAAGGTATGCAGGTGTAAGCGGGTCTGTCGTCCTCCTCATTATAGTCCTCCTAGAATCAATAGCATTTCGTCGGAATACATCCTGTCTTTTCACCTTAGTAGTCCTATGCATAGTCAGTACTATAGCCCCAATCATGGCTACTAATAAAATAAGACTAGGAACCAAAAACCAGACGGAATAGTAGGTATAAAGTAAATTGCCCAATGTTTCCAAATTAGTCCAACTTCGTACCTTTCCGGCATGAACCGTATATCTCAGAGAGGTCGTATTTCTGTGGGTTGGTAGTAATGGAATGGTTTCATTATCTAAAATGAAGAACATTTCCCACCAAAGGATCAGTCCAATAATACCACTCACTGGTAAATAGCGCAATACTTCTTCGTGAGTCTCCGCTATTTGAATATGGAACATCATAACAACGAATAGGAATGAAACGGCAATAGCTCCTATATGAACAACTGGGGAGATCATAGCAGAGAAGTCGAGACCTAACAAAAGAAGTAAACCTGAAGTGTCGCGAAAGACTGGGATGGGAAACGAAACGGAATGTACCGGATTTTTAGCACGTACTACCATCAACCCAGAGACCAAAGCAGGGCTCGACGAAACAGAAAGTATCATGGTACGTCGTCCTTCCCTGAAATGGAACTTTCATGCTGGAGCAAGAACTAGCATGAAAGTCGATCTATTACGACCAGCGCGGTTGTTCGTATTTCATTTTCTTCTTCCAAGCCAAGCCCTTATTAGTTATAACGCACTCACTGAGTTACTTAAGGAATCTCAAATCTCTCTCGACGCCGAGAATTTTTTCTGTGTCCAGGTCGATCAGAGGTTCGGCTTGCTTCTCCCCCACCTTTTTAGCGTTCTGGGACCCGTAAGACTTTGCCTTTCTTCCACCTCCGAAGGATGGAGGGGGTATACAGCGAAAGAAGCGTCGAAGGGCGGTCCTCCTTATCTTATCCAGCAAAACACGTCCATAGAAAATAAAATCAGGCTCGGCAAAGACGACAGAAACTAGGGATTCTTTTCATCCATGCTTTCAGCATGCTTTTCTAGTACGTGCTTCCCTCTCCCTTACTACGGAGCTGCTTTAGGATATAGCGGAAAGTTGGGGGGCGCTCGTCGTCTTGATCATCAATGATCCATTTAGTCATTAGACTCAAATCGACATAGTGGATTTGATGACTGCCCCCTCTTTGACTGCATTCTCCATCTGTTGGATTAGGTCCAATTTGGATTCTTCGATTCTCGCTCCTACTGGGGGAGTACTCAAAAGATTTTCCATGATATCCGAA